CCTGATGCGTTACAAAATTTCGAGTTAGCCAATGATCCAATCAAAGTAATTATTGGGACTATAGTATAAAACTTTTTTATAGCAATATCTATAATAAATGAATTTTCTAACATTTGACTCCTAACCACAGAAGGCTTTAGTCGTACACTTGAAAGATGGCCCAAAAAATCGAGGGAATGGTTGTATAATTGGTTTATATGAATCCTATCTGGTTGAGACCACAAGTCGAAATTATATTGCCAGAGATTTATAAGGTAATACTTCCATTTATTCATCAGAAGAGGAGTTCCCTTTAAAGCCAGAATAGCTTTTCCTTGATATCTGACATAATGTATGAAAAGGTCCTTGAAAACCCAGAGGATGGTGTGAAAATCATTACGAAAAACTACCAAAAAATGTTCTATTTTTCCAAAAAAATGTGTTCTCTCAAGAAAGGCGCTAGAAGATGTTGATCGTAAATAAGCAGATTGTTTACGGAGAAAGGGGAATATCGCTTCGCATTCATATACATGAAAATTATATAGGAACAAGAATAATCTTCGATTCTCGTTTGAAAAAACAGAAATATATTTCTGTTTTTGAGTAATAAGATTATTCCAATTCTGAAACTCGTAAAGAAAGAATCGCAATAAATGCAAAGCGGGGATATCTTGTATCCAACAGCGAAGGGGTTGAATCAAAAGTTCCAGATGGATGGGGTGGGGTATTAGTATATCTAAGACATTATTTAAATGCGATAATTTATCCTCTAAAAAGGGAAATGCTGAATGAATTGATCGTAAATTTTTAGATTTTGCTATTTCTTTTTTCCCTTCTAGGGAAGATATTAATTGCAGTGAAAATGGAATTTCCACAATGATTGCACAGCCCTCTGATATCATTTGAGAATAAAAATGATTCTTATGATCCACAAATTTATGTTGTTGAGAATCATTATCAAAAATAACCAAAGGCTTCTGTTGATACATTCGAGTAATTAAACGTTTCACAATCAGTGAACTGAATTTATTGTCATAACCTAAATTATCGATAGAATCATAAAGAATCGATCCATTTAAACCATGATCATGAGCAAGTGCATAAATATACTCCTGAAATAGAAGTGGATATAGGAAGTCTTGTTGTCGAGATCTATCTATTGCTAAATATCCTTGTAACTCTTCCATTTTAAAATAGATTTTAACCAAGGGCAGGGGATTTCTTGGGCTATCATATCAAATGATACATAGTGCGATACAGTCAAAACAAGGTATATAGTAAAAAAAAAAAAAGAAAAACCCTGGAGACAGATAAGCTAATCAACGGATTCCCCCTTTTTCCATCCAATTGCTTTGTGTTTGTTATTAGGATATGGAAATTGTTAGAAACCCTTTATTTTTGCAACCCGATCGCTCTTTTGACTTTAGAATCAATTCTGTTTATCAATATACCGTTTCCTCTACACATTCGCCTCCACTCTAGAAGAGGGATATAGTTAATAATTAGGATTCATAAAAAAAATAGAGAATCCACTTAGTATGGTTATGGGAGAACCTTTTTCCACATCAGGTACTAATACATTTTTAACGTCTAATTAGACCGGGAAATCATTCGAATTTAAGAACAGAAGCTCGTTGCTTTTTGTTTCCCTATAATTGGAGCCCTATGGCTCTATCCATTTATTTACTCGACCCACTAGTAATTTCTATTTTTGTACCGATCTAAGAATTCAAAAAATTTTGTACTGATCCGGTAAGGAGGAAGTACTCTTAGAGTTCTTCATTGATACGACATGCTGTTTTTTCCATTCGTTCCCTTTCAGGATCAGTCGTGGTCTTACAAACTCTACCAACGGTATGGACGAATTCGTTCCTTCATCCAAATGTGTAAAAGATTCTAGCCGCACTTAAAAGCCGAGTACTCTACCGTTGAGTTAGCAACCCGAATTAATGTAATTTTGGTGTGTAGATACGATCGGAATCAAAATAACGAGATTGGATTGCGCGACCCCATCAAAACATTAAACTAGAAACACAAGAAAAAAAAAAAAGAAAAATTTTAGATTTCTATAAGTAAAAGAAAAAAGAAAACTTTTTTTGGGGGGTCGGAGATAAATAGATCTATTTATCCACGATGGAATTATATTTATTCCATACACTATTGTCAATATGAACGTCAAGAAAAAAAAAAAAAAGACTTGTGTTGGATTGGCACTACATAGATAATAAAAAGTTTGGGTGAATAGTGGATAAAAGAAATAACTAAGGATAAGAAGAAAATCGTGAGTTTATTCAATATCCGTCAAGGTACAATAAGCAGGCTAGACTTTTTTCTTTTTTTGTGGAGTTTCAACCACCGGATTGAGGAGAATCCTATAATTTTAGGGATTCTCTTAGTTCATCTACTCACTCGATCTTTTTTCTATCCCTCCCATATCACATAGAAAATCTTTTTGTCGTTAATTATTTTTTTTTTTTTTCTATTTCAATACTTTTATTTCGTTTAATTTTTAATTAAATTAACGCGAGGTTACTTAAAAATCTCTGCCTTCTTTGAAATATCATGAACGGTTCCTGTAGGTTGAGCGCCTTTTTCAAGGAAATATAGAATAGCGGGAACGTTTAAATAAGTTTGACTCTTTATCGGATCGTAAAAACCCACTTTCTGAAGATCCCTTCCTTCTCTTCGAGATCGAACATCAATTGCAACGATTCGATAGATAGCTCATTGGGATAGATGTAGATGAACAATGCCCCCCTTAGAAACGTATAGGAGGTTTTATCCTCGTACGGCTCTATAAAGAATGAATTTCTATAGATTTAGAATTTATGTCTCTTTCTATTATAGAGTGATAGAATAGAGTGACAAATAGATCTCTAAAATCCTCAAATCAAATAAATTAGACTATGATTTGATTCGTTTATTCTTCTTCCTTCCCGCTTTTCCCCAAAAATCATTCGTACTTATAACTCAAGTTGGATAATTCTCAAAGAGTTAAAAGGAAACTCCTTAGAGCCTTGGCATTTCGTTTATTGAGCTGTCTCTAAACCTCTTTTTGTCTCGTTTCTAATCAAATTTTTTGATTCTTTAATTTGATTTGGCTCCAATTGAATTGTTGAGACAATTGAAAGGGCGTTTTCTTGTTACGAGATCCTTTATCTTTGTTTTGAATCATTGGGTTTAGACATTACTTCGGTGATCCTTAATCGTTTCAAAAAGGCAGCAACATACCTTTTTTTTTATTTCTTTCTATCGAAGAATCATACGAACGATTGATTCCCATGTGATACACTTTTGATCAAAATAGTTTTTCTCAATTCCAATAAAAATTTTTAATCCAAAAGTCACTTTTATAGGAATTGGATCCTTTCAATTTCTATATCAAAGATATACTTACGAAGTTGAAACAACTTATTGATTGACACTAACCCTAGATCCTTGCCTCTGAGAAATGAATCAATCATTTCTTCTCGAGCTCCACTGTGTACTATTTACTTACAACAGAACTAAAACTAAATAGGAGTTATAGTAGAACAGAACAAATTATGTCGAGTAAAAAGCACCTTATATAAAAATGATGGATACAAAAATCCACAACCGATCATGTCCTTCAAGTCGCACGTTGCTTTCTACCACATCGTTTTAAACGAAGTTTTACCATAACATTCCTCTCAATTGGAACCGGTATGGAATTGATTCAATATGGAATCATGAATAGTCATTGGCCCAATCGGAACATAGTAATGTAATCTATATTTTATTCTATAAGGTACGGGTGGATATTTATCTGGAGAAGTCTCAGGATTCTATTTTGTTAACCCCCTATTTTCTGAATGAAACATTTTAGAATTCGGGATCAAGAGGGAATTCACCCTATTTTTAAATAAGAAATATATAAAGTAACATAAGGAAGTTGGGGAATTATAGAGGTTTTTCTTTCACATTTCGATTAAGAATGCAGCAAAGTGAAATAAAACAAATTAAATCTAAATAAATATAGGACGTAAGGTTTATCTAAGTAACTTCAATATGACTATGAGCCAGACATGCATACGCGGAAGAGCCCATTCTTTTTTTGAATTATATTATACATTCATCCCCGTTCCCATCTTACCTCAATCACAAATAGAAGATTTAGAAAATTATTAAGAACATTCTTTAACTATATTATGATAAAACCGGGATGCTCTGGGACGGAAGGATTCGAACCTCCGAATGGCGGGACCAAAACCCGCTGCCTTACCACTTGGCTACGCCCCATTTTTCTTTTTATGCAACGCTAATAAACACTAATATCGGTATTGGTCGTTCGTCAATTCCCACCCCACTATGAATGCAATCCATTAGATTGTTGCTAGGATTTGACACGTGTAGTTGTAAAATTAAATTGAATTTGTTGATCATTATATAGAATTCAATTAAGATATTGTATGAAAGTATGGTTCCTTCTATTTTCGTGTGAGAATGTAAGGATTTTTGATTGGGTGCGTCAAAAAAAGCAGGATTTTTTTTTCACTTTCTTAATTTTTCCCTTATATCGATAACTCAATCAAAATACAATTTATCCTCAAGAATGAAATGTTTTGTTATGCTTAATATCTTTAGTTTGATCAGTATCTGTCTTAATTCTGCCCTTCATTCGAGTAGTTTTTTCTTTGCTAAATTACCCGAGGCTTACGCTTTTTTCAATCCAATCATAGATTTTATGCCAGTCATACCTGTGCTCTTTTTTCTCTTAGCCCTTGTTTGGCAAGCTGCTGTAAGTTTTCGATGAGATCTTTAATTTGAATACTGTCCCATAAACATTCAGGATTTATTCACTAAAAAAATAAATTATAACAATTTATAAGATCAGATAAGTCTTATTTTAAGAACCCTCGATTCAAACATAGAAATTCTTCGATAGGCGCGATGAATCTGAATCATTTCATTTAATCATTTTGACCTTCCATTTCCAGTGAACAAGGACCTTAGTGGGTCCCCCACAATAACTAATTGTAATAATAAATTGGTGGGTATGA